CACCCTCTGACCAAGTTTATACTTGTTGGAGTTTGATCAATGAAGAAAAAAAGGAAAACTTAAAAAACGAATTTTTAAATCGAATTGAAGCTTTAGATAAGGAAGGGTCTGTTGAAAATATGCTGGAAAAAACTACTCGATTTTGTCATAACGAAACTAAAAAAGAATATTTACCTAAAATTTATGATCCATTTTTGCATGGGATCTCTCGCGGAAGAATCAAAAAATTACCTCAATTCCAAATCTTAAACGAAACCTATATAAAAAATAATATAGGAGGTTCTTGGATAAACAAGATTCATGGTATACTTCTGAAGATTAATTATCACAAATTTGAGCAAACAATAGAAAAATTTAATATAAAATCTTTAGAGAAAAAACTTTATTTTTTTTCCGAACCCCAAGAAGATAAAATTAATTCAGAAGAAGAAATAAAAATTTTAAAAGTTTTATTTGATGTCGTGATAACGGATAGCAACGATCAAACTATTATAAAAAATTTACTTTATTTCCATGAAATCAAGAAAAAAGTTCCTCGATGGTCATACAAATTAAAAAGTGAATTGGAAGAATTGGAAGGCGAAACTGAAGAAAACGTACCTATGGAGCCTGGAATTCGTTCAAGAAAAGCAAAACGTGTAGTGGTTTTTACTGATAAAGAGCCGCATAACGAGATTTATACTAATCTCAAGGATAATAAAAACTCTGATCAAAAAAATGAAATGGCTTTGATCCGTTATTCACAACAATCTGATTTTCGTCGAGAGATAATTAAAGGATCCATGCGTTCCCAAAGGCGTAAAACTGTTATTTGGGAATTTTTTCAAGCAAAAGTACATTCCCCCCTTTTTTTTGATAGAATAGATAAACTTTTTTTTTTTTCGTTTGATATATGGGGGCTAAAAAAAAAAATTATTAGAAATTTCATGTGGAAAAAAAAAAAAAAAACAATTGAAAAAAAAGAAGAAGAACAATTAAAAATAGAAGAAAAAAAACGGATAGAAATTGCAGAAACTTGGGATAGCTTCCTATTTGCTCAAATAATAAGAGGTTCTCTCTTAGTAACTCAATCTATTCTTAGAAAATATCTTATATTACCTTTATTGATAATAATAAAAAATAGCGTCCGTATGTTATTATTTCAATTTCCCGAGTGGTCCGAGGATTTAAAGGATTGGAAACGTGAAATGCATGTTAAATGCACTTATAATGGGGTTCAACTGTCCGAAACAGAATTTCCAAGAAACTGGTTAACGGATGGTATTCAGATAAAAATCCTATTTCCTTTTTATCTTAAACCTTGGCATAAATCTAAATTTCAATCATCTCGGAAGGCTCGGCTAAAAAAAACAAAAGAAAAAGTAGAAAAAAACGATTTTTTTTTTTTAACAGTTTGGGGGATGGAAACCGAACTACCGTTTGGTTCTGCCCAAAAAAAGCCCTCTTTTTTTGAACCTATTTATAAAGAATTAAAAAAAAGAATAAAAAAACAAAAAACTAAGTCTTTTCTGGTTTTAAGGATTTTCAAAGAAAGAGCAACAATTTTCCTAAAAGTCGCAAAAGAAATTAAACACTGGATTATAAAAAACTTTCTTTTTTTAAAAGGAAAAATGAAAGACCTTTCAAAACGAAATCTAATCCCATTATTTGGCCTGAGAGAAATATATGAATTAAATGAAACTAAAAAAGATTCAATAATGAGTAATCAGATGATTCATGAACTATCTGTTCAAAATAAATCCACGGAGTGGATAAATTCTTCACTCAGCGAAAAAAAAAAAAAAATTTTGATTGATAGAATAAAGACAATCAGAAATCAAATAGAAGGAATTTCAAAAGAAAAACAAAACCTAACAAATAGTTGTAACAAATCGCGTTATGGTTATAAAATAATTAAGTCATCAAAAAAATTTTGGCAGACATTCAAAAGACAAAATACCCGATTAATTCGTAAATATTTTTTTTTTTTTAAATTTTACATCGAACAACTGTCTATAGTTATTTTTATAGGTATCATTAATATTCCAAGAATTACTACACAACTTTTTTTTGAATCAACAAAAACAATTATTGATAAATATATTTACAAGAATGAAGAAACTGGAGAAAAATTAAAAAAAAAAAATACCATTTATTTTATTTCGACTATAAAAAATTTAATATCAAAAAAAAAAATTTTTAGTTATGACCTACGCTCTTTATCACAAGCATATGTATTTTACAAATTATCAAAAATTCAAGTTAGTAACTTTTCGAAATTAAAGGCTGTTCTTGAATATAACATATGCATAACATCCTTTTTTGTTAAGAATAAAATAAAGGATTTTTTTCAAGAACAAGGAATCTTTCATTATGAATTAAAAGATAAAACACTTTTAAATTCCGAAGTAAATCCATGGAAAAACTGGTTACGAAGTCATTATCAATACAATTTACCTCAGGTTGCGTGGGCTGGATTAGTAACCCAAAAATGGAAAAATAAAATAAACGAAGACTCGCTAGTTCTAAAGCCAAGTTTAACCAAAGAGGATTCATATGAAAAAAACAAAGTTGATAATTACAAAAAACAAAATTTTTGTGAAGCCGACTCGTTATTAAATCCAAAACACAATTTAAAAAAAGATTCTATATATAATCTTTTTTGCTATAAATCTATTCATTCGACAGAATTTTTTTTTTTTTACATGTCTATAGGTATTACTCTAGATAATAGTTTAATCTCTTATTTTCTAGAAAAATATAATATTCGGGGTATGGGGGACATCCGGCATAGAAAATTTTTGGATTGGAGAATTCTAAACTTTTGGTTTAGAAAAAAATTAAATATTGAGCCCTGGATTGATACCAAGAGTAAAAAAAAATATATTAAGACTAAAGTTCAGAATTATCAAAGAGTTGATAAAATAACTAAGACGGGTCTTGTCAATAAAAAAATAAACTTTTTTGATTGGATGGGAATGAATGAAGAAATAATAAATCGTCGTATAACAAATTTTGAATTTTTTTTATTTCCAGAATTTTTATTTTTTTCTAGTACATATAAAAAGAAACCTTGGGTGATACCAATTAAATTACTTCTTTTCAATTTTAATGAAAACAAAAATGTTAATAAAAAGATAACTGGAAAGAAAAAAGGTTTTATACGATCAAATGAAAAAAAATACCCTCGATTTTATAATCTAAATAAAGAAGAAAAAGAATCGGCGGGTCAAGGAGAGCTTGAATCAGATAAAAAAAAAAAAATAAATCCTGAACCAGCTATATCAAACCAAGAAAAAAATATTGAAGAAAATTATGCGGAATCTAAGATAAAAAAACGTAAAAATAAAAAACAATACAAAAGCAATACAGAAGCGGAACTCGATTCATTTCTCACAAGGTATTCGCGTTTTCAATTGCGATGGAATTGTTTTTTTAATCAAAAAATTCTCAATAATGTAAAAGTATACTGTCTCTTGGTTAGACTAAAAAATCCAAACGATATAGCGATATCTTCTATTGAAAGAGGGGAGATGAGTCTAGACATTCTAATGATTGAGAAGAATTTAACTTTTTCAAAATTAATGAAAAAAGGAATTTTTTTTATTGAACCTGTACGTTTGTCTGTAAAAAACGATGGACAACTTATGATATATAGAACCATAGATATTTCATTGGTTCATAAAAAAAAAAAAAATAAAAGATACAAAAAAAAATTTGAAAAATCCATTACAAAATATAAAAACAAAACTCTAAAAAAAAATATATATAATTATGATTTCTTTGTTCCGGAAAATATTATATCCCCTAAACGACGTAGAGAATTTCGAATTCTAATTTGTTTCAACTTAAAAAAAAAAAATACGAGGAATATAAATTCAAGATTTGATAAGAATATAAAAAACTGGACCACAGTTTTGCATAAAAAGAAAGATCTTGATAAGGATAAAAAAAACCTCATTAAATTAAAATCCTTTCTTTGGCCCAACTTTAGATTAGAAGATTTAGCTTGTATGAATCGCTATTGGTTTAATACTACTAAAGGAAATCATTTCAGTATGATAAGAATACATATGTATTCACGATTTAAAATTCATTAATGATAGATCCTTTTTACTATAAAAAAAATATATTAAGTTACGGTATATGAAAACAACTGTATGCACAAATATGAGGGATTGTTTTAAATTCAATCTTTATACATGAGATTAATTTAATCAATGACGTAGATACCAATCAGAACAGATACATAAATAAATTAAAAGAATCCTCCTTTTTAGATCTAAATTTATACTTTTTAATAAAATTAAGAATAATAAGTTGCTAATTAAATTCAGATCCTTGTAAAAAAAAAAATACCACTATTATTACTGATCAGTAAAACTCATATCTTTCAATTCATATAAAAAGGGAAGGATTTCTTTTTATGATAAAAAATACATTCATTTCATTTCAAGAAAAAAAAGAAGAAAGCAAGGGATCCGTTGAATTTCAAGTATTCAGTTTCACTAATAAGATACGAAGACTTACTTCACATTTGGAATTGCACAGAAAAGATTATTTATCTCAGAGGGGTCTACGAAAAATTCTGGGAAAACGTCAACGACTGCTGGCCTATTTGTCAAAAAAAAATAGAGTACGTTATAAAGAATTAATTAATCAGTTGAATATTCGGGAATTAAAAACTCGTTAAATTACAAAATTGTGAATTAATTAATTTTTTAGATATTTAATTTTTTCATAAACTTATTTTTCAGCAATATAATTCATGCTAGAACGAATCAAGGAAAAACTTATGAAGAGACCTGTTACAGGAAAAGATCTTATGATAATCAATATGGGACCTCACCACCCATCCATGCATGGTGTTCTTCGCTTAATTGTTACTCTAGATGGCGAGGATGTTGTTGACTGTGAACCCATATTGGGTTATTTACACAGGGGAATGGAAAAAATTGCAGAAAACCGGGCAATTATACAATATTTACCTTATGTAACGCGATGGGATTATTTAGCTACTATGTTTACAGAAGCAATAACAGTAAATGGACCAGAACAATTGGGAAATATTCAAGTTCCTAAAAGGGCCAGCTATATCAGAGTAATTATGCTGGAATTGAGTCGTATAGCTTCTCATCTGTTATGGCTCGGCCCTTTTATGGCAGATATTGGTGCACAGACTCCTTTTTTCTATATTTTCAGAGAACGCGAATTTATATATGATCTATTCGAATCTGCCACCGGTATGAGAATGATGCATAATTTTTTTCGTATTGGAGGAATTGCGGCTGATTTACCTTATGGTTGGATAGATAAATGCTTGGATTTTTGTGATTATTTTTTAACCGAGGTTGTTGAATATCAAAAGCTGATTACACAAAATCCTATTTTTTTAGAACGGGTTGAAGGAGTTGGGATTATTGGTGGGGAAGAAGCAATAAATTGGGGTCTATCCGGACCAATGCTACGCGCATCCGGAATACCATGGGATATTCGTAAAGTTGATCGTTATGAGTCTTACGATGAATTTGAATGGGAAATTCAATGGCAAAAACAAGGGGATTCATTAGCTCGTTATTTAGTACGACTTAGCGAAATGACAGAATCCATAAAAATTATTCAACAGGCTCTGGAAGGACTTCCGGGAGGTCCCTATGAGAATTTAGAAAGCAGAGTCTTTGATAAAAAAAGGAATCCAGAATGGAATGATTTTGAATATCGATTCATTAGTAAAAAACCTTCTCCTACTTTTGAATTATCGAAACAAGAACTTTATGTAAGAGTTGAAGCCCCAAAAGGGGAGTTGGGAATTTTTCTCATAGGAGATCAAAGTGGTTTTCCTTGGAGATGGAAAATAAGACCACCGGGTTTTATTAATTTGCAAATTCTTCCTGAACTAGTTAAAAGAATGAAATTGGCTGATATTATGACGATACTCGGTAGCATAGATATAATTATGGGAGAAGTTGATCGTTAAAATGATAATTTATGCAACAGAAGTACAAACTATAAATTCTTTTGTTAGATTGGAATCTTTAAAAGAGGTCTACGGACTAATATGGATGTTTGTCCCTATATTTTCTCTTGTATTGGGAATCATAACAGGTGTACTAGTAATTGTGTGGTTAGAAAGAGAAATATCTGCAGGGATACAACAACGTATTGGACCTGAATACGCGGGCCCGTTGGGAATTCTTCAAGCCCTAGCCGACGGGACAAAACTACTTTTTAAAGAAGATCTTCGTCCAGCTAGAGGAAATAGCCCTTTATTTAGTATTGGACCGTCGATAGCAGTTATCTCAATTTTACTAAGTTATTCAGTAATTCCCTTTAGCAATCACCTTGTTTTAGCGGATCTCAATATCGGTATTTTTTTATGGATTGCCATCTCAAGTATTGCTCCTATTGGACTTCTTATGTCAGGATATGGATCAAATAATAAATATTCTTTTTTAGGTGGTCTGCGAGCTGCTGCCCAATCGATTAGTTATGAAATACCATTAACTCTATGTGTTTTATCAATATCTCTACGTGCGATTCGTTGAAAAATAAACATTTTTACTAACAATACGTTTATTCTAGACGAATAAGTTAAAAACGGAATATATATATTTATTTTTGGGTTAATCTTAATAAAAGGAATTTGATAGTTATATATGAGTGAAAAAAACTGCTCAGAAATTAGCAGTAAAAAAAATTTAGTCTCATTTCCTATGTACAAAGGTTAAACGGAAATAAACATAATCGTAATAATAACTTTACCCCAAGGTTGGTTGATTTAGTCATCCTGGCTTGAAGCGGGTTCAAAATATTAACCGTATGGCGTTTTCACTATACAGTTATATAGATTAACATATATGTATTACAAAGTGAGCGGCAATTAGGTAAAAGTGAGTGGATGGTTAGAAACACCAAAATACACAAAGAATTTGTAATAGAGATTAAACAAATTGAAAAGGATATTTATGCATACCATAAGATAACAAAAAAAGAAGATTAATTGGGGCTTGAAATTAGTAGAAATGATCAGACAATACTCCCCAAGATTCCGATTCAGAGTATGCTCCTATCCACCGATAAATGTAATGACTATCAGAAACGAAATAATCTTTTATTTTTTAAGTCCACCAACTTTTTAATAAAAAAGGAAAGAAGAATAGGAACGAAACAAGGATAGTTTTTTCATATATTTTGAAAATAAAATAGAATTTCTGTCATGAATAATAAACTAATAGGATGTCTAATTCTTTTTCGTAATTGAAAACCACGATGGGCTTAAATACCTTTTTTTTATTTTTACAAGGAGTTTTTTATTAAAGGATTAAGTTATGACCCAACAAATAGAAATTAAAATTTGTAAAAGATGAGATGAATTCCGAAGCGCTTTTTTTTATTCTTATAATTTTAGCAGACAGAATTCCATTGGTATAATTCGGGACCCCAGATATATTTATATTTAATCTATTTTAGAACACATCATATCCATATAAATAATACTAATCTGGTCCTTAGATTTATTTCTGGCCCCCGAGGAGCCGTATGAGGCGAAGACCTCATGTACGGTTTTGTAATAGCGGTGAGAATAGTAATGTTATCACCGACTAGGATTATCTAACAGTTTAAGTACAGTTGATATAGTTGAGGCACAATCAAAATATGGTTTTTGGGGATGGAATTTGTGGCGTCAACCTATAGGTTTTATCATTTTTATAATTTCTTCCCTAGCAGAATGCGAGAGATTACCGTTTGATTTACCAGAAGCGGAAGAAGAATTAATAGCAGGTTATCAAACTGAATATTCAGGTATCAAATTTGGTTTATTTTACGTTGCTTCTTATCTAAATCTATTAATTTCCTCATTATTTGTGACAGTTCTATACTTAGGCGGTTGGAATATTTCTATTCCGTATATATCTATTCTGGAGCTATTTGAGAGGGATCAAACTTTTGGAACAACAACAGGTATCTTTATTACATTAGCTAAAACATATTTGTTCTTGTTCATTTCTATCGCAACAAGATGGACTTTACCTAGGCTAAGAATGGATCAACTACTAAATCTTGGATGGAAATTTCTTTTACCTATTTCCCTTGGTAATCTATTATTAACAACTTCTTTCCAACTCTTTTCACTATAAAATTGAAAATGAATCCAATATATTCATTACTTGTTTTAAACAAGAGAAAGAAACAAAGATCAAATTATTTATAGATAATTACAATATGCTTCCTATGATAATCGGGTTCATGAATTATGGTCAACAAACCCTACGAGCTGCAAGGTATATTGGTCAAGGTTTCATGATGACCTTATCCCACACAAATCGTTTACCTGTAACTATTCAATATCCCTATGAAAAATTAATAACCTCGGAACGTTTCCGCGGGCGAATACATTTTGAATTTGATAAATGCATTGCTTGTGAAGTATGTGTTCGAGTATGTCCTATAGATCTACCTGTTGTTGATTGGAAATTGGAAACGAATATAAAAAAAAAACGATTGCTTTATTACAGTATTGATTTTGGAATTTGTATATTTTGCGGTAATTGTGTTGAATATTGTCCAACAAATTGTTTGTCAATGACCGAAGAATATGAATTTTCAACTTATGATCGTCACGAATTGAATTATAATCAAATAGCTTTGGGTCGTTTACCAATGTCAGTAATTGACGATTACACTATTCGAACAATTTTAAATTCACCTCAAACAAAAAATGGGTAAACCCATTAAGTTTATTAAAAAAAGAATTCAATTTTTTTTAATTATATTAAAGAATAAAAAAAAAACTTGTATTATATTTATATAATAATCTTAAGTATTAAGGCTCATTCTTTTAATATAATAAATTCGTAATTACTTTATTTAAACAGATAGGTTGAACACTTTAGCATAAAAAATTGAAACTGTCTAATAATTGTATCTACATAAATTCATATCCATTAGATTCTAATTTCACTCTATTAGAAACATATTAAAAAAAATTCCCCGGTTAAATTAATAAGGTCATGAAAAGGGTTTCGATTTTTTTCTTATTTTAATAATATAATGGATTTGCCTGGACCAATACATGATTTTATTTTAATTTTTCTGGGATCCGGTATTCTAGTAGGAGGTCTGGGAGTGGTATTACTTCCCAACCCAATATTTTCGGCCTTTTCCTTAGGATTTGTTCTTGTTTGTATATCTTTATTGTATATTCTATCAAATTCCCATTTTGTAGCTGCTGCACAACTCCTTATTTACGTGGGGGCCATAAATGTTTTAATCATATTTGCTGTGATGTTCATGAATGATTCAGAATATTACACAAATTTCAATCTGTGGACCGTCGGGAATGGGATTACTTCGTTGGTTTGTACAACTATTCTTTTTTCATTAATTTCTACAATTCTCGATACGTCATGGTACGGGGTTATTTGGACTACAAGATTAAACCAGATTCTAGAGCAAGATTTAATAAGTAATAGTCAACAAATAGGAATTCATTTATCAACAGATTTTTTTCTTCCATTTGAACTCATTTCAATAATTCTTTTAGTTGCTCTGATAGGTGCAATTTCGGTGGCTCGTCAATAAAAAACGTTCAATTAGTAAAGACTAAAGAAAATTTTATGTATGTTATGATATTTTTTTTGTTCATTCAATTAAATTTGATTGAATACTATATTAATATTTTAAATATATATATATATATTTGAAATACTTTTTTTTACCCAAATTTTACCTAAATATATTTTTTAGTCGTACTTTTTTGTTATATTCTAGTTGATTGAATCCGGTGAATTATTGTTCATATTGAAATGAATCAAAATTGATAAGGAGTTGCTGAATGATACTCGAACATGTACTTGTTTTGAGTGCCTATTTATTTTTGATTGGTCTTTATGGATTGATCACGAGTCGAAATATGGTTAGGGCTCTTATGTGTCTTGAACTTATACTCAATGCAGTTAATATGAATTTCGTAACATTTTCTGATTTTTTTGATAATTCCCAACTAAAAGGGGATATTTTCTGCATTTTTGTTATAGCAATTGCAGCCGCTGAAGCAGCTATTGGATTAGCTATAGTTTCGTCAATTTATCGTAACAGAAAATCAACTCGCATCAACCAATCGACCTTATTAAATAAGTAGCATAAAAAAAATTATAGATTTTAATTTGCATATATATAATAGGTTATGACTTACTAGATTATATTTGTGAAAATATAAGAAATCAAAGTATTTTAGCCCCCTTTTTTAATCAATTGAGCCAGAATTCATTACAAAAATTCTATTAAAGGAAATCATTGCTTCATCTAGTATTTTAATATATCATTCAGTTAGAAGTTTACTAGATTGAAAATTTATGACATTCAAAAAACTATAGATCCTATGTCACATTCAGTAAAAATTTATGATACCTGTATAGGATGTACTCAATGTGTCCGAGCATGCCCTACAGACGTATTAGAAATGATACCTTGGGATGGATGTAAAGCTAAGCAAATAGCTTCCGCTCCAAGAACCGAGGACTGTGTTGGTTGTAAGAGATGTGAATCTGCCTGTCCGACGGATTTTTTGAGCGTTCGAGTTTATTTATGGCATGAAACAACTCGAAGCATGGGTCTAGCTTATTGATATGTTACCGAAAACCTCATTTGAATAAATTTGGAATAAATTTTTTTTTTTTTATTGACAAGTACTCGTACTCAAAAAAGTTAAATTATATTTTTTTATTTATATATTTTTTTTGAGTACGCGTTCTTTGGACCTGGTGTATCTTGTCTTTACCACGAATGATTTTCCTTGGTTAACAATAATTGTTGTTTTTCCAATATCTGCTGGTTCGTTAATGTTATTTCTCCCGCATAGGGGAAATAAAGTAAATAAATGGTATACTATATGCATTTGTATCTTAGAACTTCTTCTAACGACCTACGCTTTTTGTTATAATTATAAAATGGACGATCCATTAATTCAACTGTCCGAAGATTATAAATGGATAAATTTTTTTGATTTTTACTGGAGAGTGGGAATAGATGGACTTTCTATAGGAACAATTTTACTGACAGGATTTATTACTACTTTAGCTACGTTAGCGGCTTTTCCTGTTACTCGGGATTCCCGATTATTTCATTTCCTGATGTTAGCAATGTACAGCGGTCAAATAGGATTATTTTCTTCTCGGGATCTTTTACTTTTTTTCATCATGTGGGAATTAGAATTAATTCCCGTTTATCTACTTTTATCCATGTGGGGTGGAAAGAAACGTCTGTATTCAGCTACAAAATTTATTTTATACACTGCAGGAAGTTCTATTTTTTTATTAATAGGAGTTTTAGGTATAAGTTTATATGGTTCGAACGAACCAACATTAAATTTAGAACTATTAGCTAATCAATCCTATCCTGTCACACTCGAAATACTATTTTATATTGGATTTCTTTTTGCTTTTGCCGTCAAATCACCGATTATACCTTTACATACTTGGTTACCTGATACCCACGGAGAGGCACATTACAGTACCTGTATGCTTCTCGCTGGAATCTTATTAAAAATGGGAGCATATGGGCTGGTTCGAATCAATATGGAATTATTACCTCACGCTCATTCTATGTTTTCTCCTTGGTTGATGGTAGTCGGTACAATCCAAATAATTTATGCAGCTTCAACATCTCCTGGTCAACGTAATTTAAAAAAGAGAATAGCCTATTCTTCTGTATCTCATATGGGTTTTATAATTATAGGTATTGGTTCTATAACGGACCCTGGACTTAATGGAGCTATTTTACAAATAATCTCTCATGGATTTATTGGCGCTGCACTTTTTTTCTTGGCAGGAACTAGTTATGATAGAATTCGGCTTGTTTATCTTGATGAAATGGGTGGAATGGCTATCTCCATTCCAAAGATATTTACAATGTTTACTATCTTATCGATGGCTTCCCTTGCATTACCGGGCATGAGTGGTTTTGTTGCAGAATTAATCGTTTTTTTTGGAATAATTACCGGCCAAAAATATTTATTAATTTCAAAAATTTTAATTATTTTTGTAATGGCAGTTGGAATTATATTAACTCCTATATATTTATTATCTATGTCACGCCAAATGTTCTATGGATACAAGTTAATTAATGTCAAAAACTTTTCTTTTTTTGATTCTGGACCCCGAGAGTTATTTCTTTCAATCTCTATTCTTCTACCAATAATAGGTATTGGGATTTATCCTGATTTTGTGCTCTCATTAGCAAGTGACAAGGTCGAATCCATTTTATCTAATTATTTTTATGGCTAGTTTTCAGGAAATAAAAAAAAGCATTCTATTTAATTGGAATCAGAAAGTCTTTGGTCTTTGTATTGTGAGAACCTTTTGAATCATTGTAGTACAATGATTCAAAAGGTTCTTGATTATTTACTACTAAAACTAAATTAGATTTCTTAACTTATATGAAGTTATATATAGATGCTATTCTTTTTTATTTGGATTCCTTTATTTTTTTGTTAATGTTTTATTTAATTCGATGTAAATGAACCATAACTATGTAAACCAATTCCTAAAAGATTGACGCCAAAATAGCATATCCAAATTAAAAGAAAGCCTATAGAAGCCACAATTGCAGAATTTATACCCCTAACATTTCTATTTGTTTTAATATGTAAATAAATTGCGAATATGGTCCAAGTAATAAACGCCCAAGTTTCTTTTGGATCCCAATTCCAATATGAACCCCACGTCTCATTAGCCCATACAGCTCCTGAAAGAATGCCGACGGTTAAAAAAATAAATCCAAGACTAATAATACGAAAACTCCAATAATCTAATTGTTCAATCAATTGATACCTATAATAATTTCGAGAAAAACTAAAATTAATGTTTTGTTGTAGTAAAATATAATTTCTTTCATTTATGTCGTAAAGTACATCAAAAGAAAATAATTTCTTAAATAAATTATTTTCTTTTATATTCTTTTTCCAAAAAGTAGGGCCAACTTTGCGAAATGTAATGACTAGAAGAGCTATTGATAATAATGATCCGCATAACATAGCGCCATAGCCTAATATCATCATACTTACGTGCATCATTAACCACTGGGACTGGAGAGCTGGTACTAATATTGAAGACTGAGGCATTTTGTTTAAAAGACCTGAAGTAGCAAAACCCTGAATAAAAATAGCACTTGGCGCAGTTATTGCGTTTAGGTGATTTTTTTTTTTTTTTTTAAAATAGGAAACAATATGAATAATTGAAAACGCCCACGAAAGAAAAATTAATGATTCATATAAATTACTTAATGGAAAATGTCCTGAATAAATCCAACGAGTGAATAATAATCCTGTGATACCAAAAAACGTAATTACGATTCCTTTATCTGATGAATCAAAAAATCCTATGATTTCATCTAAATTAACTAATAAAGTTAAAAAATAAATTGTCAGTACAATAGAAACGACCGAAAAAGATATATGAGTTAATATATGCTCTAAAATAGAAAAAATCATAAAAAATATGTTAAAAATTAATAAATTAATACTAGGTTTTACCCGATTTTCGAAAAAGTCGGGTATTAGTTTGATTATAAAACTTATAATATAATATCTCTTTTATAAGATCTTATGCCGCTACTCGGACTCGAACCGAGATGCTATAGCACTGCTTCCTAAGAGCAGCGTGTCTACCAATTTCACCATAGCGGCAACTTGTTCAAAACAATACTAACAAGTTTTTATTCAATCGTCGAGATTAAAATATAAATAAAGAGGCCAATTCAATGGAATTTACAATTAATTTCATGAATAAAAACCTGTTTAAATAGGTTTTTGGGGTTTTAATTCAATTAAGATCTTTTTTTTTTACCTGAGTTAGTTTAAATTTTTTAAATTAACTTTGTTGTACTTTCTTTTTTTTATAGAAAAAAAAAAAAAAATGCTTTTTATAAAAATTAAAACTTCGCCAAAATACTTAGAAATTTTAAATAAAATAAGATTTGCCTAATTGCTCAAGATAACAAAAATAATTATCAAACCATCTGTTTTGCTACATCGTTTTATACTGTACAAACAGTACAAATAAAATATTTTTTGATCACTTATAAATAATATAATATATTATTATTTATTATTATCTAATATTCACTTGTTATGGATAGATGCTTTTATCAATTTTATTACAAGTAAAGAATATAACAATTCAGATAAATAATAATTCCTAAAGGTATAAAGTTAAAAGTTTTTTTACTTAGAATTTATTAATTTAAAAAACCTATTGATTTAGCTTAAAGATCTTGTATTTCCTCGTTAAGAGGAAATACAAGATCTTTTTATTATTATTGCATCAAGTTAGTTATGGGGAAAATAAGAATCCCTTGTTTGAAAAAAAAAAAAAAAAATGTTAACCTTTCTTTTTATCTATATATTGTCTTTTTGTTCCTCTTTTGGTTCCTAATTATTTTTTTTCTAAAAAATTAGTTTTTTTTTGTTAGGACAATTCTAATTATTATAGTGTTTTTTATTTATTTTGTTGTAGAAAAAAACTTTTTGAATTACCTGTAGAAAGTGATTTACCTAACGAAAAAGCTTTCAACGATGTCCAATATCCCTTCCTTTTCCAAATTTTTTTACGAATACGCTTTTTCGAGATAGAAGTACGTTTTTTTGGAACTGCCATTAAAAAATGAAAAAAAAAATTTCAGTGGTATAATTGGATGTCAAAGACATTTATTATGCTATTCGTTCGTACTCCATATTGAGTTTTTTATTTAAAATTTTATTATATATTATTTTCAAAACAAAAAAAACATTCAAAAGTTTAAAACCCAACGGTTTTTTACTTTTTTTTTTTTTTTTGTTATTAAAATTTTATTTTATTTAACGTTTGAAATCCGTACGAGAGTGCTCATTTAATTAATCTCTACTGATAGATTATATTATCAATAAAATTATGAAATTATAATAATCTTTCTTGCAAAAAAAAGATCACTTAGTGTACTGGAAGACAGTCACTAAATTCCAAAATTAATTCCTTAATTATTCTA